GCCTTGAACACGTAATGGGTCTTGAAGTACTATTTCTGCATCTCCCTGACCAAATCCACCCACATTAGGATTACTCGTTAATGGTTGATCCAATTTGATAGATTCGCCCTCTGAAATAAGAAGTTCTGGTCCTGGAGGGATAATATCAACCACTTGACGTTCATCCGATGCATCTGTTATGGTTATTTCATACCCCCCTTTCTCTTTTCGTATTATTTTATTTACTATACCTGCTGCTGTAGCATTATAAACTGTATTGTTACTCTTGCTCCCGTCGGGATAAATCTGACCCCGACCCCTGTTACCACCTATGTATATAGGATATTTTAGAAAGTGAACGTCCTTCTTAGTAGAAGGGTCGGGGGAAAGAATAGGAAAGGTGATTTCACTATATTTCTTACCAGGGACTGGGCCTACCACAAGAATATTTTTTTGATTGGGGCGATAGTTCTGAAAAGACAAATTGCCCATTTTTTCTTTCAGCTCCGGAGAAATACGATCGGGAGGGGCTAATTCAAACCCCTCTGGTAAAATAAGAACAGCCCCCACATTCAAACCCCCCTTTTTACCATTAGCAAGAACTTGTTTCAGTTGCATATCATAAGGAATTCGAACTACTGCTTCAAATACAGTATCAGGAAGTACTGCTTGTGGAACTTCAATCTCCACGGGCTTATTAGCTAAATGACAATTGGCACATACAATACGCCCAGTTGCTTCTCGTGGATTTTCATAACCCTGCTGTGCAAAAATGGGATATGCACTTGAAATGGATGTCCAAGTTATGATATATATCATAAGCGATACGGAAATAGATCGAGTAATCCGTTCCTTTATCCAAGAAAAAGTATTTCTAGTTTGCATGGTCCAATCATTAATCCCCAAATTTCTACAATAAATTGGGTAGGTTGCTAGTATAGTTCCCTATCCACGATTCTGCTATTTACTGGAATAATAAAATAATATAGAAAAAATCCGGTAGAAATACAACCGAAATATGTACGTTTTTCAATGCCTTGTTTATGTACAATTACAAAGTAACAAACGTTCTAATCGGATTAGATTAATATAGTTTATCAGTCATTCATTGAATGATAAATAACTACAAGTGATGGAGATAGACGATTTAAATAACGGAAAATCCAATATTTAAAAATAGTATCGAGAATGACTGGAAAAGTGGAAACAAGACCAGATATGATTTGATCATTATGAACAAACCCAAAATCTTTGTAGACAGAACCAATCATCAGTTCCCAGCCGTGTGGTGAATGGAATCCGATACATAAATCAGTTAATAAAAGAATAGAAAAAGCCTTGACTGTGTCGCTTAAGTTATATAGGAATTCCTGAGTCCAAGAGTTAAGAATTACAAGTTCCTCATTACCCAAAATAGAATAACCGCTTAGAATAACAAAACAGATTATATTTGTCGAGAAGTGCAAAATTGTATGGATACGATCCTCGTTGTGTATCTTGATTAATTGGATCGTTTCCATGTGGATTCCGATATGAAGTTTTTGTAGATGTATCTCCGAGTATTCCTTGATCATTTCCTCCAAGAAGAGGAGTTCCTCTAATTTTATGAATTTTTCTACAATACTCTTTTCTTGAATATCATTCAAGAAAATTTCGGATTTCCCGAGATTCCACCAATTAGTAACCCAAGATTCGATATTTTTATTAAATGAGAGAGAAACCCACCAGGGTAAAAATACTAGAAATACAAGATAGAAAAGAGGAGTGAATGCTTTCTTTTTTGTCATTTTTTCATCTATCTGTGAAGTGAATTGTTAATCAACCCACCCCATTCGTCGACTCTATGCGATCTAATAATTCTTTCACACATGAGTTCTATACAAAGGATCGAGCGTATGAATCCATTTTTTTGTTAGTCTTTGAATCTAGAAAGAATACAGAAATAGACTAAGAAATTGATTTGAATAAAGAAATAATAAAAATATCTTTTTAGATATCTCAATTGGGCAAATTGGATTAAGTAATGAATATTATTCAGATTTTGAGATGAAAGAACTTCCCTTTCTATTTTCTATCAAAATATCCAATATTTCGAAAAAATGGAACTAATTATCCATAGTCAGGAATAGTAGAATTGACGGAAAGATATTGTGATAATCAAACCAAATGAGTGGTAAAACAAAAGTTGGCTAGTTATCATTATTACGAAATCCAATTTTTGGTCATTAAAGACCATAATAGTATAGAAGGGATCAAAAGAAAACAAGGAAGGATTGATTGACAAATAGATAAAAAAAAGAATTTACAAGATATAATGTATAAATTCCAATTATCAAAATACTTCAATTGGTACACGCAAGAAATAGGCCAATTCGGCAGCTTTTTGTTCAATTTCTCGTGGAGTCAAATTCTCATCAGTACGGGTCAAGGGAATGGCCCCTTGGCCTCTTATGTCCATATAAAGGACACGGCGAGCATAAATACCCTCTTTAACTTCTATTCTAACGGACTGAATATCTTT